TCATAAAATATACATAAAAGTATTTTTATGTATCATGCATAAGAATAGTCCAAGAATTACTACACAACTTTTTGAATTATCAAAAAACGAATTTGATAAATTGATTTCCAATAATGAAATAAATAAAGAAAAAATTGATAAAACAAGTGCTAGTCACATTATTTGGACTCTCGAAAAACGGTTTTTTGATATTACTAAAAAGAATTCAAAAAATTTGAACAACTTATCCTACTTTTCACAAGCGTATGTATTTTACCAAATATATATAACTCAAATTTTGAGCTTGAGAGATCTTCTTCAATATAAGGAAACATCTCTTTTTCTTAACAAAAAAATAAAGAATTATTTCGAAACAACAGGAATACTTCATTTGGAATTAGGGCATAAAAATCTTTTTAATTACACATTCATTGAATGGAAAAACTCTTTAAGTAAGTATTATCAATATGAATTATCACAGATTCAATGGTATCGACTAGGACCACACAAATGGCGAAACAGAGTGAATCAAAGACCTATTATGAATGAAAATAAAGATTTTAAAAAAAGTCATTTAGATAAAAAAGACCAATTCATTTTTTACAAAAAATTAATTAATTTTGACTCGAATTCATTCCCCAATGAAAAATATACTAGTAACTTTCAAAAATACTATAAATATGCACTTTTATCATATCAATCCATTAATTATGACGATAGAAAGGATTCATATATTTATGTATCACCATTATGGATAAATAATATTTGTTATAATTCCAATATATACAAGATAACGAAAAGTACCTTAGTTGATATATCAGAGCGTATTATCCCTATAAATAATTATATATATAATTATTTCAGACAGAACAAAAATATAAATCTGGATAAATTTCCAGATAGAAAATATTTTGATTGGAAAATTCTCTTTTTATGCTTTAGAAAAAAAGGGGATATTCATTCCTGGATCGATAGCGATCCAAATAGCGACTTCAATAATAATACAAATACTAACACTAAACTAAATAATTCTCAAATAGTTGGGAAAATTGCTAAAAAAGACCTTGTTTATCTTCAAATTGATAAAGATCAGAAAATCAAGATTTTTAAAAAAAGCCTTTTTGATTGGATGGGAATGAATAAAGAAATACTAAGTCGTCCGATTTCAAATCTAAATTTTTGGTTCTTTGTAAAGTTTGTGCTCCTTTATAATACATATAAAATGAAACCCTGGATGATCCTGGCCAAAGAACTTCTTTTCAATTTAAATGAAATTGTTAGTGAAAATAAAAACATCATTAAAAATCAAAAAGATAATCCGTTCAAATTATCCAATAAAAATAAATCTATTAAATTAGAAAATCAAAATCAAGACGAAAAAGAATCCCCAGATAAAAATAATGTTGAATTAAATGTACAAAATGAAGAAAATCTTGAATCAATTTTATCAACTCAAGAAAAAGATATTGAAGAAGATTCTGCAGTCTCAGATAGGAAAAAACGTCGAAAGAGAAAGCAATATAAGAGCAACACGGAAGTAGAACTTGATTTTTTCTTAAAAAGGTATTTACGTTTTCAATTGAGATGGAATAATTTTTTAAATCAAAAAATAACGAATAATATGAAAGTATATTGTCTCTTGCTTAGACTGGTAAATCCAAAAGAAATTGCTATATCCTCTATGCAAAGGGGAGAAATGAGTCTAGATATTCTGATGATTCAAAAAGATTTCACTCTTAGAGAATTGATGAAAAAAAGAATATTAATTATCGAATCTGTGCATTTGTCTAGAAAAAACGACAGTCAATTTTTGATGTACCAAACTCTAAATCTTTCATTGGTTCATAAGAGTAAGCACCAAGTTAATCAAAGTTACCGAGAACAACACTATATTGAGCGAAACAATTACAATAATTATATTGTAAGACATCCAAATCAAAGAATAACTGAAAATCGAGTCAAAAAACATTATGATTTAGTTATTCCTGAACGAATTTTTTCCACTAAATGGCGTAGGGAATTAAGAATTCGAATTTCTTTCAATTTTAGGAATCGAAATCTTATTTCGAACAATAACAATTCGGTATTTTGCAATAACGTAAAAAACTCCGGTCAAGTTTTGGATAAAAGTAAAAATTTTTATAGGGATAAAATTGAACTAATTCAATTAAAGTTCTTTTTTTGGCCTACTTACCGATTAGAGGATTTATCTTGTATGAATCGATATTGGTTTGATACCAATAATGGAAGCCGTTTTAGTCTGTTAAGGATATATATGTATCCCCCATTGAAAATTCGTGAATGATGCACTCATATATATATCTTCCAGGTCTGTATTTGTTATATGAAACCGGGGATTGTAGACATCTATTGTCTTCCATTCCCATTCCAATACGATAAATCAATACTAATTCAATGCATGGAGCCATATCCATTAGATAACTAATTAGATATTCGATTAGATCAAATCGAAATAGTGTCAAAAAGATATTCTATTTTATCTGTGGAAATATCTATTTTTTTTTTTTACTTATACTTTACTTAATTAAAATGAGAAAATGAATAAGATTATTTTTACTGATCGTTAAATGGCTTTTTAAATTTTTTAAAGAAAAAAAGAGTCTATTTTATCTTATGGTAAAAAAGAAAGTTCTTTCATTTATTTCAGAAGAAGAAAATAGGGGATCTATTGAATTTCAAGTCTTTCATTTCACCAAGAAAATAAGAAGGCTTACTTCACATTTGGAATTTCACAGAAAAGACTATTCATCGCAACGAGGTCTACGGAAAATCTTGGGAAAACGACAACGACTGTTGTCTTATTTGTCAAAGAAAAAAAGAATTTCTTATAAAGATAAACTGAATCAGCTGGATATTCGTTAATCAAAAACGCGGTAATTTTTTCATTTAAAAATTGTTTATTGAATTTTTTTTTTGAATCTAGAATTTAGACGAACTGCTTTTCGTTTTAAGCAGTTCATGAAAGAATGAATCGAGGAATAAACTATGAATGTAACAACTAAAAGAAAAGAACATATGATAGTCAATATGGGACCTCATCACCCATCAATGCATGGTGTTCTTCGTCTTATTCTTACTCTAGATGGCGAAGATGTTATTGATTGTGAGCCAATATTGGGTTATCTGCACCGAGGGATGGAAAAAATTGCTGAAAACCGAACAGTTATACAATATTTGCCTTATGTAACACGTTGGGATTATTTAGCTACTATGTTCACAGAAGCAATAACCGTAAATGGACCCGAGCGGATGGTGAATATTCAAGTACCTAAAAGAGCCAGTTATATCAGAGTGATTATGTTAGAATTGAGTCGTATAGCTTCTCATCTGTTATGGCTTGGCCCCTTTATGGCAGATATTGGTGCACAGACTCCCTTTTTCTATATTTTCAGAGAAAGAGAATTAGTATATGATCTATTTGAAGCTGCCGCCGGTATGAGAATGATGCACAATTATTTTCGTATCGGAGGAGTAGGGGCCGATCTCCCTTATGGATGGATAGATAAATGTTTGGATTTCTGTGATTATTTTTTAACCGCTGTTTCTGAATACAAAAAACTTATTACGCGAAATCCCATTTTTTTAGAACGAGTTGAGGGTGTAGGTATTATTGGTGCAGAAGAAGCAATAAATTGGGGTTTATCCGGACCGATGCTACGAGCTTGTGGAATTCAATGGGATCTTCGTAAAGTCGATCATTATGAATGTTATGACGAATTCGATTGGGGAATCAATTGGCAAAAAGAAGGAGATTCATTAGCGCGTTATTTAGTCCGAATCAGTGAAATGAAGGAATCTATCAAAATAATTCAACAGGCCCTCGAAGGAATTCCAGGCGGTCCGTATGAGAATTTAGAAATACGTTGCTTTGATAGAGAACGGGATCCAGAATGGAATGATTTTGACTATCGCTTCATTAGTAAAAAAACCTCTCCTACTTTTGAATTACCGAAGCAAGAGCTTTATGTAAGAGTTGAAGCCCCAAAAGGGGAATTGGGAATTTATTTAATAGGGGATCAGAGTGGTTTTCCTTGGAGATGGAAAATTCGTCCCCCCGGTTTTATCAATTTGCAAATTCTTCCTCAGTTAGTTAAAAGAATGAAATTGGCTGATATTATGACAATACTAGGTAGCATAGATATCATTATGGGAGAAGTTGATCGTTGAAATGATAATTGATACAAGAGAAGTACAAGATATCCACTCTTTTTATAGATTAGAATCTTTAAAAGAGATCTATGGAATCATAGGGATGCTTTTACCTATTTTGATTCTTGTAGTGGGAATCACAATAGGTGTACTCGTAATTGTGTGGTTAGAAAGAGAAATATCCGCCGGAATACAACAACGTATTGGACCGGAATACGCCGGTCCGTTGGGAATTCTTCAAGCTATAGCAGATGGAACAAAACTTATTTTCAAAGAAAACCTTCTTCCAGCTAGAGGAGATGGTCGTTTATTCATTATCGGACCATCCATAGCAGTTATATCCATTTTCGTAAGTTATTCAGTAATTCCTTTTAGCTATCACCTTGTTTTATCCGATATCAATATCGGTGTTTTTTTATGGATTGCCTTTTCTAGTATTGTTCCGATTGGACTTCTTATGTCAGGATATGGATCAAACAACAAATATTCCTTTTTAGGTGGTCTACGAGCCGCCGCTCAATCGATTAGTTATGAAATACCGTTGACTCTTTGTGTGTTATCAATATCTCTACGTGCGGTTCGTTATAACCTTTTCGTTAATTCTTTTTTGTAAGTAAAGAAGTTGAATAGGTATCTTCACTTTTTTATTCATCATTCAGGTTACATTAACTAAATCAGATAGTTATATGAGTGAAAAAAAAAACAGCTTCTAAATTAGCAGTAAAAAGATTGAGTCTCATCTTCTAAGTACAAAAACGAAAAATAATAAAGTAAATTCAATATAAGCAAGACTTTTTACCCCATGATTGGTTGATTAGTGATTAGTCATCCTGGCTTGAAGCGGGCTCAAAAGATCAACCGTATAGAGTTTTCACTATCCTTTATATGTATTACTAGAACGGAGGGTTCGACAAAAATGAGTGGACGGTTAGGAACACAAAAATACATAAAGGATTAGTAATAGAAATTTTGATGTCAATTTTCAAAATGAAAAGTTTTGGATAACATAAAAAGACCAATAATTGGGGCTTTAGATTTGTAGAAATGATCAAGCAGTACTCCTCACGATTACAATCCAGAGTATGCTCCTACTCAAAGATTAAAAAACGACTATCTGGAACGAAACAATCCTTTCTTGTCTTGAACTCCCTCTTTGAAAGAAGAATAGGAACGAAAATTCATAGAGATCGCGAAATAGCCTGTCATTATTAAGCGATTCATCTAATTTCTGAGTTTTTTTCATAATAATCAAAAAAAGATGGCTATTGATATTCATAGAAAGAGTATTTTATTAATAAGTTATTACTCAACAAAGAAAATTTAAAATTATTAAAGGACGAGATTAATTCATCAGTGCTTTTTGAGTTATTATATCATTCTGGCATACAGAATTCCATCGGTCTAATTTTAGACATTCCGACGGATGTTGATTCTATCTCTATTTTGACCCCAAATAAAATAGCTTACGAGAAAAAATATCAATATCAACTCAGTCCTTAGATTTGTTGATGGCCGTCAAGGAGCCGTATGAGGTGAAAATCTCATGTACGGTTCTGGACTAGCGATGGGAACAGTGATGTTATCACCGACTATTATTATCTAATAGTTCAAGTACAGTTGATATAGTTGAGGCGCAATCAAAATATGGGTTTTTAGGATGGAATTTGTGGCGTCAACCTATAGGGTTTATCATTTTTCTAATTTCTTCCCTAGCAGAATGTGAGAGATTGCCTTTTGATTTACCCGAAGCAGAGGAAGAATTAGTAGCAGGTTATCAAACCGAATATTCGGGTATCAAATTTGGATTATTTTATGTTGCTTCCTATCTCAATCTATTAGTTTCGTCGTTATTTGTAACAATTCTGTACTTGGGTGGTTGGAATATCTTTATTCCGTCCGTATTTTTTTCTGATCTAGTTGAAATAAATAAAGTAGGTAGGGTTTTTAGAATGACAATTGGTATTTTTATTACTTTAGCTAAAACTTATTTGGTCGTGTTCATTTCTATCACAACAAGATGGGCTTTACCGAGACTAAGAATGGACCAATTATTAAATCTTGGATGGAAATTTCTTTTACCCATTTCTCTCGGTAATCTATTATTAACAACCTCTTCCCAACTCCTTTCACTCTAAACGAAAAAAGAATATGATATTCTATATTTCTTACTTCTTTAAATCATTAAACAAGAGAAAGAAACAAACAGAATATTATTCATAGATCTTTACAATATGTTCCCGATGATAACTGGGTTCATGAATTATGGCCAACAAGCAATACGGGCGGCACGGTACATTGGTCAAGGATTCATCATTACCTTATCCCATGCAAATCGTTTACCTGTAACTATTCAATATCCTTATGAAAAATTAATTACATCGGAGCGTTTCCGCGGACGAATCCATTTTGAATTTGATAAATGCATAGCTTGTGAAGTATGTGTTCGTGTATGTCCTATAGATCTACCCGTTGTTGATTGGAAATTTGAAACCGGTATGCGAAAAAAACGTTTGCTTAATTACAGTATTGATTTCGGAATTTGTATATTTTGTGGAAATTGCGTTGAGTATTGTCCAACAAATTGTTTATCAATGACTGAAGAATATGAGCTTTCCGCTTATGATCGTCACGAATTGAATTATAATCAAATCGCATTAGGTCGGTTACCGATGTCAGTAATTAACGATTATACAATTCGAACTATTTTGAATTATCCTCAAATCAAAAATGCATTTGATGATTAAAGAGTAATTATAGTTACTCTAGTAGTGTATAGTCAGGTTCGCTTTTATCTAATTGAAAGGAATCGTTCCTTATTTTTTTTTTTACTCAATAGAACTCGAAATTGCAATTAATTGTTGATTAGGTAGTGAGAAGTTCAAATCAATTTGGATTGAAAATAGAATTTCATAATCTCTATATTTATTTCGAAATAGTTTCCAGCTCCCTTTTCTAGTTGGTTTGACGTAAGGGGAACAAGATATTGGTATAGTAATTGGAGCTAGACGTAATTCAAATCCATTAGAAACCCCATTACATTCTAATTGAATTCAATTAGGAGCATATCATAAAAAAAGAAAAAATTTCCTGGTCAGGTCAATAAAATCATGAAAAACATTTCAATTTTTTTTTTATCTTGTATATAGAATGGATTTGCCCGGACCAATACATGATTTTCTTTTAGTTTTTCTGGGATCAGGTCTTCTATTAGGAGGTATAGGAGTGGTATTATTTACCAATCCAATTTATTCTGCTTTTGCATTGGGGTTGGTTCTTGTTTGTATATCTTTATTTTATATTTTATCAAACTCTCATTTTGTAGCGGCTGCACAGCTCCTTATTTACGTCGGAGCTATAAACGTTTTAATTTTATTTGCTGTCATGTTCATGAATGGTTCCGAATATTATAAGGATTTCGATCTTTGGACTGTTGGGAATGGGATTACTTCGTTGGTTTGTACAAGTATTTTCATCTCCCTAATTAACACGATTCTCAATACGTCTTGGTACGGAATTATTTGGACGACAAAATCAAACCAGATTATCGAACAAGATTTGATAGGGAATAGTCAACAAATTGGAATTCATTTATCAACGGATTTTTTTCTTCCATTTGAACTCATTTCAATAATTCTTTTAGTTGCGTTGATAGGTTCAATTGCTGTTGCCCGTCAATGAAAAATCTTTCTAACTATTAAGAACAATCAAAATTGAAATTTTCTCGCTCTTTTATCAAATATCAAATGCATTTAGCTTTCATTTTTGAATTCGATTTCAATATCGATCTTTTTCTTTTTCTCTATTACAAAAAAAAGATAATATATTCTTTCTTTTTCTACTTGTTCGGTCAAGCGAAAGACTTGATTTATTTTTCATGGCGAAATGACTCAAAATTTATAAGGAGCTGATTAATGATACTCGAACATGCACTTGTTTTGAGTGCCTATCTATTTTCTATTGGTATCTATGGATTGATCATGAGTCGAAATATGGTTAGGGCTCTTATGTGTCTGGAACTTATCCTGAATGCAGTTAATATAAATTTCGTAACATTTTCGGATTTGTTTGATAGTCGACAATTACAAGGAGATATTTTCTCTATTTTTGTTATAGCTATTGCCGCAGCCGAAGCGGCTATTGGGTTAGCTATTGTTTCATCAATTTATCGTAATAGAAAATCAACTCGTATCAATCAATCGAATTTATTGAATAAATAAAAGTACTACTAATTTTTTTGAATTCGAATATTCATCAATTATTTATAAACTTATTCAAAATGTAAGAAATCAAAGTATCTTAGGTAACCCCGGAGTCGCGATCCATAATTCAATTGATTATTAAAATCATGATCAAAGCATTGATTCATCTGGTATAGAACTATATGATATATATAAGTTTACTAGATCGAAGATTTATGATATTCAAAAAATGAGAGATCCAATGTCACATTCAGTAAAGATTTATGATACATGTATAGGATGTACTCAGTGTGTCCGAGCCTGCCCAACCGATGTATTAGAAATGATCCCTTGGGATGGATGTAAGGCTAAGCAAATTGCTTCTGCTCCACGAACGGAGGACTGTGTTGGTTGTAAGAGATGTGAATCCGCTTGCCCAACGGATTTTTTGAGCGTGAGGGTTTATTTATGGCATGAAACAACTCGAAGCATGGGTCTAGCTTATTAATATAATAAGTTCCAGAAAAAACTACTTTAAACAAACTGAATTTTCAATTTCTTTTTAAATACAATTGATTTTTTTTACCGACAAAAACCCGTTCTCGAAAAAGAACGGGTTTTGGGGTCTAATTCTATCTTGTCTTTACCACGAATTATTTTCCTTGGTTAACAATAATTGTAGTTTTACCAATATTGGCGGGTTCTTTAATTTTCTTTCTACCTCATAGAGGAAATAAGGTAATAAGGTGGTATACTATATCAATTTCGATTTTTGAACTCCTTTTAACGACCTATATATTCTGTTATCATTTCCAATTGACCGATCCATTAAATCAACTAGCCGAGGATTATAAATGGATTAATTTTTTTGATTTTGACTGGAGATTGGGAATAGATGGGCTTTCTATAGGAACCATTTTACTGACGGGATTTATAACCACTTTAGCTACTTTAGCAGCCTGGCCGGTTACTCGGGATTCCCGCTTGTTCCATTTCCTGATGTTAGCAATGTACAGCGGTCAAATAGGATCATTTTCTTCTCACGATCTTTTACTTTTTTTTCTCATGTGGGAGTTCGAATTAATTCCAGTTTATTTACTTCTATTGATATGGGGAGGACGGAAACGTCTGTATTCAGCTACAAAATTCATTTTATACACTGCGGGGGGGTCTATTTTTCTATTAATAGGCGTTTTTGGTATTGGCTTATATGGTTCGAATGAACCAACATTAAATTTTGAAATATTAGCTAATCAATCGTATCCTGTAGCACTAGAACTACTATTTTATACTGGATTTTTTATTGCTTTTGCTGTCAAATTACCGATCATACCCTTACATACCTGGTTACCAGACACCCACGGGGAGGCACATTACAGTACTTGTATGCTTCTAGCTGGAATTTTATTAAAAATGGGAGCATATGGTTTGGTTCGGATCAATATGCAATTATTCCCCCATGCTCATTCGATATTTTCTCCCTGGTTGCTTATAGTAGGTGCAATACAAATAATCTATGCAGCTTCAACATCTCCCGGTCAACGTAATTTAAAAAAAAGAATAGCCTATTCCTCTGTATCTCATATGGGGTTCATAATTATCGGAATTGGAGCGATAACCGATACGGGACTCAATGGAGCTCTTTTACAAATGATTTCTCACGGATTTATTGGTGCTGCTCTTTTTTTCTTGGCAGGAATGACGTATGATAGAATATGTCTTGTTTATCTCGACAAAATGGGTGGAATGGCGATTTTCCTTCCAAAAATATTCACACTGTTCAGTATCTTATCAATGGCTTCCCTTGCATTACCCGGCATGAGTGGTTTTGTTGCCGAATTGATAGTCTTTTTTGGAATAATTACCAGCCAACAATATTTTTTAATTCCAAAAATACTAATTACTTTTCTAACGGCAATTGGAATGATATTAACTCCTATTTATTTATTATCGATGTTACGTCAAATGTTCTATGGATACAACATTTTGAATGCTCAAAACTCTTATTTTTTTGATTCTGGGCCGAGAGAATTATTTATTTCAATCTCTATTCTTCTCCCACTAATAGGTATTGGTATTTATCCGGATTTCATTCTCTCACTCTCAGTTGAGAAGGTCGAAGCTATTATATCTACATATTTTTATCGATAGTTTTCATGAATAAAACAAGAAGAAATAAAGAATCCTATTCTTTATTTTTCGTTTTTCAATTTTACAATGAAAACTAAATACATCTAGTTGAAATTTCAACTAGATGTATTTAGTTTTGTGAGAACCTTTTGAATCAATTAGTGTAGTGATTCAAATGGTTCTCGACATCTTCCCTGAAGTATGTCGTTTTTTTTCTTATATTCTTTAACTTAATATTTAGGAATTTAGTATTTCAAATTTGGATTATCATTTTTTTGAAGATGGTTTATGTTTCTATTTGTAGGAATTTTTTTCAGTTTTATTTCATGTTAATGAAAATGAAAGGAACCATAACTATGTAACCCTATTCCTAATAAATTGACCCCAAAATAGCATATCCAAATTATAAGAAAGCCCATAGAAGCCACAATCGCGCAATTTACACTTTTGAACTTTTTTTTATTTGTTCGAGTATGTAAATAAATTGCAAATAGGGTCCAAGTAATAAATGACCAAGTTTCTTTTGGGTCCCAATTCCAATATGATCCCCATGCCTCATTAGCCCATACTGATCCTGAAAGAATCCCGGTGTTTAAAAAGATAAACCCTAGACTAATAATACGATAACTCCACTGATCTAATTGTTGAATTAGTTGAGCTCTGTAATAATTGTTCGCAGAACAAGAGAAGTTGTTCATTAAAACATTCCGCTTTTCATCCATATATTGAATCTTGTTAAATGAAAATGACTCATTTACGAAATTTTTAACTTTACGCAAAATCTTTTGAAATGCAATGACTAAAAGAGCTACTGATAATAATGATCCACATAAAAGAGCTGCATAGCCCAATATCATCATACTTACGTGCATCATTAACCACTGGGATTGAAGAGCGGGTACTAATATTATAGATTGATGTATTTCGGTTAAAAGACCTGAAGTGGTAAAGCCTTGTAGAAAAATAGTACTTGGTGAGGTTATTGCGCTTAAATAATTGGTATGTTTTTTAAAATATGGAACGATAGAAATAAGGGAGAAACTCCATGAAAGAAAAATGAGTGATTCATATAAATCACTTAATGGGAAATGCCCCGAATAAATCCAACGAGTGATTAATAATCCCGTTATACAGAAAAAAGTAGCTATAATGCCTTTTTCTGAGGAATAATATAGTCCTATGATTTCATCAACCGAAAAAATTATCAAAAAAATTGTCATTACGATTGAAACGATCGAAAATGATATATGAGTTAATATATGTTCTAAAGTAGAAAATATCATAAAAATTCTCAAATAAAAAAAAGTATAGAAAATGATACGGAATCCAATCTGGAATTGCATTTATTATATATAGAACGTATTGTCTTTTTTTTTTCGAAGATGGCCTGCCGCCACTCGGACTCGAACCGAGATGCTCTAGCACTGCTTCCTAAGAGCAGCGTGTCTACCGATTTCACCATAGCGGCGTACTCGAAATAATAATAAGCTTTTTTTATTTAGTTGTCGAGATTGAAATTCAAAAAGTTAATTCAATTAATGACAAAAAATTCCTTTCATTTTACTCCATATTGAAACATTCCCAAATATTACCATAACTAAATTCTTATTTAGTAATTCAATTATTAATTAATTCACTTATTAAAATGACTATTCGAATTTCAAGTAGCTTGATGGGGAAAATAAAAATCCCCATCGGGAAAGACTACAATAAAAAAAAGTACCATTTTCTTATTATTTACTATAAGTTTGATTATTCGATTGTTGCACAAAAAAACTTTTTGAATGACTCGTAGAAATAGATTTCGCTAATGAAAAAGCTTTCAACGCTGTAAAATAGGCCTTTATTTTCCAAATATTCTTACGAATATCTTTTTTTGATATAGAAGTACGTTTTTTTGGAACTGCCATGAAAAAATCAATAAAAAAAATTCTTTTTTTTATCTAGTTGAATGTGAAAGACATTTATTGTTCAAACAATTTCATTTCTTTTTAAATTTATTTAAATCTTGATTCCATCCAATCCAACTAAGACACAAAAGAGAAATAATGAAGTTTTTATATAGCTATGTTTATTTTTGTCGTTTTATATTTATATCCGTATCAAAATAGAATTAAAGGTGAAAAAAGAAATCTTTGCTCATTGATTTTGATCCATGGTAGGTATTGAAATTAAAATGTCGGATATTCAAATAGTCCTTTCGACAATTCTAAGAAAATTCCATGTCTTTTAGATTATTTCTATTAATGGAAAAAAGGAATGTATAAAATACTCTGCGTATATTTGCTGTATGGAATTATTAATCTTTCGCCTACAGATATATTAAATTCTCATAATACCTAATGGTAATTGAATTGTTTTATATCTTTAAAAAGTAGAAAGATCTTCGTTATAACTTATAACTTAGCTAATTTATTTAGATTTATTTAGCTAAATTAGCTATAGATAACTATTTATAGTTATAGTTATTTATTTATAGTAAATAATAGTTTATTATTTTTTAGTTTTTTAGTAAAATTAGTACTAAAATTCTAGTAAATTATATATATATTAATTTATATAGAAATTAATAAAAAACAGAAATTCAAGAAATTAATATTAAAGAAAAAATAGTATTAGTAATTTTAGTTAATTTTTTATTTTTATTTCATTTTCGATTGCACTAGTAGCCTGGTCTTATTTATTCTAACTTCCTTCGTCCTCTGAATATTTGAAGGAGTTGAGAAAGAATAAAAATACGAATAGAATAAAAATACGAATAAAAGATAAAAGGTTTTTTTATGGACTATACATATCGCTATTCATGGATTATACCTCTCATTCCACTTACCACTCCTATATTAATAGGAGTTGGACTTATCGTTTTTCCAATGGCAACAAAAAATCTTCGACGTATATGGTCCTTTCCTAGTATTTTTCTACTAAATATAGTTATGCTCCTTTCGGTCTATCTATCTATTCAGCAAATAAATAAAAGTTATATCTATCAATATGTATGGTCTTGGACAATTAATAATGATTTTTCTTTAGACTTCGGTTATTTAATAGATTCACTTGCTTCGATTATGGTAATATTAATTAGTACGGTTGGAATTCTGGTTCTTTTTTATAGTGACAATTATATGTATCATGATCAGGGATATTTGAGATTTTTTTCTTATATGAGTTTTTTCGCTACTTCCATGTTGGGATTAGTTACTAGTGCGAATTTGATACAAATTTATATTTTTTGGGAATTGGTTGGAATGTGTTCTTATCTATTAATAGGTTTTTGGTTCACACGACCTATTGCGGCGAATGCTTGTCAAAAAGCCTTTGTAACGAATCGTGTAGGCGATTTTGGTTTCTTATTAGGAATTTTGGGACTTTATGCTGTAACGGGTAGTTTCGAATTTCGAGATTTATTCGAAATATTAAATAAATTAGTTTATAATAATGAGGTCAATTTTTTATTTCTTACTTTGTGTGCCTTGTTTTTATTTACAGGTGCAGTTGCCAAGTCTTCTCAATTCCCCCTTCATGTATGGTTACCTGATGCCATGGAAGGTCCCACTCCGATTTCGGCTCTTATACATGCCGCTACTATGGTCGCAGCAGGTATTTTTCTTGTAGCTCGCCTCCTTCCTCTTTTTATAATTATACCTCGGATAATGAATCTTATTTCTTTGATAGGTATAGTAACATTACTATTCGGGGCTACTTTGTCCCTTGCTCAAAAAGATATTAAAAGAAGTTTGGCTTATTCTACAATGTCCCAACTGGGTTATATGATGTTAGCTTTAGGAATGGGATCGTATCGTACGGCTTTATTTCATTTGATTACTCATGCTTATTCGAAAGCATTATTGTTTTTAGGATCCGGATCCATTATTCATTCAATGGAAGTTATTGTTGGATATTCGCCCGATAAAAGTCAGAATATCGTTCTTATGGGAGGTTTGAAAAAGCATGTACCAATTACAAAAACTGCTTTTTTAATAGGTACGCTTTCTCTTTGTGGTATTCCACCTCTCGCTTGTTTTTGGTCCAAAGACGAGATTCTTAATGATAGTTGGTTGTATTCTCCGGTTTTTGCAATTATAGTTTGTTTCACAGCAGGATTAACCGCATTTTATATGTTTCGAATCTATTTATTGACTTTTGAGGGACATTTAAACGTTCATTGTAAAAATTACAGTGGTCAAAAAAGTGGTTCCTGCTATTCAATATCTCCATGGGGAAAAGAAATGAAAAAAAAGAAGTTTTCTTTATTATCAACAACTAATAATGAAAAAGGGATTTTGTTTTTTTTCAATATGACCTATCGAATTTTTGATAATGAAAAAAAGATGATACGCCCTTTTATTAGTATTCCTTATTTTGGGATTCAAAATACGTTTTTTTATCCCCCCGAATCGGATAGTACAATGCTATTTTCCATGTTTATATTAGTACTATTTACTTGTCTTGTTGGAATTATAGGAATTCCTTATAATCAAAGTGGAATTGATTTTGATCTATTATCAAATTTGTTGAATCCGTCTATAAACCTTTTACATGCGAA